AAGTAATTCGCGGAATCATGCACCTTTTCTTTACTAGTTATACCAAAAAAAAAGTGCAGTTGGTCGTATCCAGCCTATTCTTGAAATAAACAACTCACACACACTCCCTTTCCAAAAAAAATCAATACACCAAGTACTACGCTTAGATTTATTGGATTTGTTGCAAAAATATCGGTATTAAACCCGAAACTTCCGGCGGATGACCAATAACTTACGGAAAGGAAAGAATCGGTTACATTTTTCATATGATCTCCTGTTGCGTATTCTTATAGATAAGACAAATTATCTATATTTTTTATTTATTGTAGCATTTTTCCTATTATTTATTTTTCTAAATACTCCTAATATAGAGTTCAAAATAATATGGATTTCTAAAATGTAAATGTATTTTGTTTCAATTGGCAATTTCCCATAAGAATGATACTTATTAGAATTCGATATTGAGTCTTATGTTATGTTATGGGAGTTTCAAACTATCTCGTTTATTGCAATATTTCTTAAAAAAAGTTCCATTGGAATACGAAAATGAAAGAAGAAAGCTAATTGGTGTGCCAATTCCCCCTCCCCCAATTAGTCCTTTACATGTACATGGGCTATTGTCCGAAGGAATAAGAAATGAAATTTGAATCTAATTTGAAAAAAGAAAAAGCAGCAGCAACCCCAAAGAAAGAAAAAACTATATGTATTTTTAGTTTATAGGATTAAACAAAGGGATTCGCAAATAAAAGTGCTAATGCCACAACTAGTCCATAAATTGTTAAAGCTTCCATAAAAGCCAGACTAAGCAATAAAGTACCTCGTATTTTTCCCTCTGCTTCTGGTTGTCTCGCGATCCCTTCTACAGCTTGGCCCGCAGCGGTACCTTGACCAACTCCAGGTCCAATAGAAGCAAGCCCAACGGCCAATCCAGCAGCAATAACGGAAGCGGCAGAAATCAGTGGATTCATGAGCAATTCCTCGCACAAAAAAAAAGGAAATAGTTAATGATACAATCAACCAATGAATTATGACTTACTTTTTCCATGGCTAAAATTTATCCAGTCAAAATAACTAAGAAACCAGAATTGCACTAATAATATTCGTGAATTATCAGAAATACCTCGATATCCCTTTTTTTTAGTTCCTATCACCTTTTTGAATTTGTACAAACTTTGTTATTCCATTTCTTTCTTTTTTCCTTTCTTCCGAATCGTTCTTTGAATTATTTCTTCTTTTTCGTGATTGAAACTCAGGCAATTCAATATTAAATTCAAACGACGAAAAAGAAGAACTTTCGTTCGAATCCCTATATAAATTAACATATATGTCGTAGGGCAAATTTGATATATCTTTAGTTAATATCTACTTAGTTAATAGCTAATATCACATATACATGTCTTTCCCCCATAACGTAAACTAACTATTCATGGGTTGTGTTAGAGTAGGAAAAAGATCTTTTAGATCTCTTTTCTTTATTCTACAATTCCTTAATCTTAATATCGTAATATCTGTTTTACTATTACTTACTCTCGATCATATATACCTTAATTTATACCTTATTTCGATATTTATGTTCCCTAAGCCTAAGGGGCTTACCTTGATTTGATACGCGTCTACGTTGCAGCGGGTTAAGCGAAAAAAAGACTCCGTCAAAAACTAGTCAATGGTGGCCTTCCATGGATTCTCCTATATAAGCCGCAGCTAAAGTTGCAAAAATAAGAGCTTGAATACCACTTGTAAATAATCCAAGAAACATGACAGGTATAGGAACCACTAAAGGTACTAAAGAAACAAGAACAACAACTACTAATTCATCAGCTAATATATTTCCAAAAAGTCGAAAACTCAGGGATAAGGGTTTTGTGAAATCTTCTAAGATGTTAATGGGTAAAAGGATTGGCGTTGGTTGAATGTATTTACTGAAATAACCTAATCCCTTTTTGGTAAGACCCGCATAGAAATATGCTACTGACGTCAGTAAAGCTAAAGCAACGGTAGTATTTATATCATTTGTGGGTGCGGCTAACTCACCATGGGGTAACTGTATGATTTTCCAAGGTAAAAGAGCCCCCGACCAATTCGAAACAAAAATAAATAGAAATATAGTTCCAATAAATGGAACCCATGGACCATATTCTTCTCCAATCTGGGTTTTACTCACGTCTCGAATGAATTCAAGGACATATTCAAAAAAATTTTGACTATCGGTAGGAATGGTTTGAGGATTACGAACAGCTATAATGGCTGAAGCTAATAAGATAGTAATTACAACCCAAGAAGTAATAAGGACTTGGGCATGGACTTGGAAACCGCCGATTTGCCAATAGAAATGTTGGCCTACTTCCACGCCGGATATAGCGTATAACCCCTTTAGTGTGTTGATGGAACATAATAAAACATTCATATTATCCTATGAAAGAAATATAACTTAAAAAAGGAATTATTTTGATTTAACCATCTCTTTTTCAACTTCCTCACTTGATTTGTATATTTTTAATATCAACTAATCATACAATAGCCTCAGTTAGTTTTATCTCTTTTGTGCAATTCAGGAATCGTAACCAATTCAATAAATCTATTCTATGGAGTTTCAAAAATAATTTACACGCAATCTTATTATTAATCAAGAATTTCGTATATAGCTAGAACGACCCTCGCAAATTGAAAATACTAATTTGTTAAGAATTAATCGGAGTGAAGCTATAGCGTCATCATTCGCTGGAATCGAAATATCTGCTAAATCGGGGTCACAATTTGTATCGATTAAACAAATCGTTGGAATTCCCAACGTGATGCATTCTCGAAGAGCCGTATATTCTTCTTGCTGATCAACAATTATTACAATATCGGGTAACCCTGTCATATATTTAATCCCGCCCAGATATGTTTGCAAGTGAGATAGTTGTCTCTTCAACACAGCCGCATCCCTTTTCGGAAGACGGTGGAGTCTACCCGTCTTTTGGTCTGTTCTCAAGTCTCTGAACTTATGAAGTCTCGTTTCTGTAGTATACCAATTTGTTAACATACCACCAAGCCATTTTTTATTAATATAATGACAACGAGCCTTTATTGCAGCCCGTGCTACTAAATCAGCTGCTTTATTTTTGGTCCCAACAATTAAAAATTGTTTTCCCCTACTAGCTGCATCAAAAACTAAATCACAAGCTTCTGATAAAAACCGAGCCGTTCTAGTAAGATTTATAATATGAATACCTTTACGCTTTGCAGAGATATAAGGTGCCATTCTGGGATTCCATTTCCTAGTACCATGACCAAAATGAACGCCCGCTTCCATCATTTCTTCCAAATGGATATTCCAATATCTTCTTGTCATTTCTCCCCACACTTCTTCTCTTTTTTTTTTCTTTAAAGAGAAGAAGTACCCTAAAAATAAAAAATTGTTCCCATGGAACCTTCTCTTCGAACGGGGATTGGCCGTTGATACACGATCCAAGCCATTCAGGTTTTTTTATTCTTTCTATTCGATTCGTTATTATTTTGATTACTATTACCAAATCAAATGACTGCAACACAAATAGAAAAACCGGGTGAATCCGCTCTTAGGAATCATTAAATCCTAGAAATGAGTGTTCTGATGTATCATGTACATTCTTTGAAATGGAAAAAGAAAAAAATTCTCTGTGGTGGAACAAAATATCTCTGATTTCCCACTCAAAGAAATTCTTCTTTTTGGTTTCAAAAGAAATGTTTTTATGTCGCCTTGAACGGTGCACTAATCCTTTGAATCCAGTACCAACGGGTATCATCCCCCCTAGAACAACATTCTCTTTCAGACCTTTCAACCAATCGATACGACCGCGTAGAGCGGCTTTTGCTAAAACTCGAGCAGTTTCTTGAAAACTCGCCTCTGATATGAAACTTTGAGTATTTAAAGATGCTTTCGTTATTCCCAATAATATGGCTCGGTAACAAATCGCTTCTTCCAAAGCACGCCCCGTTTGTTCCGCTCGCAAAACTCCAATTAGTTCTCCGGGTAAAAAAACATTAGACATTCCTTCTTCTGAAACCAAGACCTTTGATGTTATTTGACGTACAATAATTTCTATATGTCTATTATGAATCTGTACACCCTGGGATCGATACACCTTTTGGATTTTATTAACCAAAGAGATACGACTTTGGGCTATAGTTAGTTCAGCACCAATCAAGAATCCCCAAGGAATTCCAAGAATTCGTGTTATACACTCGTTCCAACCCTCAACTCTCTTTTCTAGGTTCATTGATATTGAATCAATCGAACGCACTTCTAACACTTGTTCTACTTTTGGAAGACCCTGCGTTATATCACCAGATCTCGACTTTTCATATATAAATGTAACTAATGTATCTCCTTCGAAAAGTATTTCTCCATAATGTCCATGAACAGTTGCTTCTGGAGTGGCCAAATAAGATTTCGCCGATCTTATTACTACAGAGTCCATTTGAACATTTATAACTTGACCCGATTTTAGGTGTGGTCCATGTTTGGCTATACAAACATTTTCACAAAAAAACTGTCCAAGGGTAATTATTATCGATTTTTTTTCACAATAATTATGATGGAGAAAGTACCAATTCAAGTTGAATGGATTCAAAAGGGGGTTACTGCAGGGATTGGAATTATAAATCCTCCCGGTTTCGTCCATTAAATAATATTTAAGTAAAAAAATTTTAAGTACTTGAAAAGTCTGTTTTAAATTGTCAAGTTGGAAATATTTAGTTACCGAGATCTGATTATGAGTTTTTAAAAGGTAATAAAAATTCACAATTTGGCAGGCTGTTCCTAAAGGTCCTAACGAATTCCTATTTGGAATTAGAGGATTATTTTGACTTGATTCTTTTATCCCATTGGAATGTTTTACATCGTTGAATGGGCCCATTTGAAAACAATTAGCTGATGACAAAATTATCAAAGATTGAGATTCCTTACTTCTAGTCCAGAACATATGAATAGTTCCTTGATTTTGGCTAAGTGATTGTTGAATCCTTTCCGTGGAATAAATAGAATAAAATGGATTGAT